CAAATCACGAGAACGGATATTTTTCCCCGAATCTTTTATTTTAATTTTAGAGTGAAAGGATTCAAATTTAATCCTTTTAAGAAATAAAGTTTTTGATTGGAATATCAATTAAACTGAAGGACCCCTTAACTATTAAGGGGATTAATTGAACGAATCACACTTTTACCACTAAACTATACCCGCTACAATGCGATTATTGTATAAAAAGGGCCCTTTGTCGAACAAGAGAATCAGATGTAATCAAGATAGGACAGGAATTCAAAATAATCATGAAATGAAAATTCAAAATTAGAACGTTGACGTCTTTGTTAGGAGTCCTAGTGCAATTCGGAAAGGGGGAGTTATTTCGTTTAAATAACTAAACTAAATTTAATAATTCAAAAAAATTTCTTTTGTTGGACGAATTTTGATAGATATGGCTCGACAAAATAACTTTTATCCACACACCAAATACAAACTTTGATTCCAGATTCAATCAAAAGAATGGAAATAGTCCTTCTTTTTATTGTTCCTTTGAATAAAAAAAAAAATATTTCATTTTTTGGTTTTCATTTCAAATTTCAAATAAAATCCAAAGAAATCGTTTTTTTATGGTATGGTTCGCACCCTTTCTACGGTTCAAGGGTATGGGTCATTAGAACAAAAAAAGGCCCGGCTGGGTACTGACCAGGCCGGGCCGTGGAAATAAAAAAGGCCCTGTTAAACGAAATTAAAGAGATATTCTTTTCTTTATTTTTTTCTATTTTATCTCTTTCGAATGCTTTCTTTATTTTAATTTTCTAAAAATTAGAATGATAGAAATGGAATTGCTGATAAAAGTTATATCTATATATCTATTTATATAATAGAAAACAAAAGAAAAAAAAAAAAAAAAAAAAAAAACAAACAGATTATATAAGCTATATTTTCTATGAGCTATATAATCAATTTACTTTCTATATTCTCTAAAAGAGAATATAGAAAGTAAAGATAGAAAATCAAGTAAAGACGGGCTTTTTTCAAGCAGTATTTTTTGTGTAATGTAACATAGTAATTATTTATTTATTTTTTTTCTTTTTCAATTAGGAGAGATGGCTGAGTGGATTAAAGCGTCGGATTGCTAATCCGGTGTACGAGTTATTCGTACCGAGGGTTCGAATCCCTCTCTTTCCGTTTCGGTCGATGGCCTGGTATCTTTCAAATTTCACTTTAGCGAACACTTTTACTTTTTTTTTTTTAATTTTAATAGTAAATAGTAACAGGGAATCGAAAAAATCCTAAGAGCATTTATACGAATAAAGTAAGCAACCCCTTCCCTTTTTATTCTTCGCGTCCGGGATTACGCCCTGGATCATTAGACAGGAATCCGAAGATGAAGAGCGAAACAAAGAATATCACTACGGTGTAAACAAAGAGTTTGAGAGTAAGCATTACACAATCTCCAAATCAGGTTTTTGGGGAAAAGGAAAAAGAGAATAGATTCTCTATTTTTATACTACATATCCAATTTTGACATCAAGAAATGAAGTTCTTTTTAGAATTTGATTCTCTAAATAGAAAATCGTTTTCAGAAATTCAATTTACACAATTAGAATTCGACATTTTGGTTGGCTCTAATATAAGATGGTTTCAGTGAAAAAGGGTCATAATCAACAAATAGCAAATGGGGGGATCAAAATGGATCGCGGTTCCCCAAGAATTTCATTGTTTGAATTGAGGCGGGGGTTCGTTCATATTGTAAGACTCATCTGCTCTTATTTATTAATTGTTAGAATTTTTTTTTTTTTTTTCGAACTCGAAAAAATCATGAATTTTTCTAGCACAATATTAAAGATCTCATCGAAAACTTACAGCAGCTTGCCAAACAAAGGCTAAGAGAAAAAATAGAACAGGTATTACTGGCATAACATCTACAATTGGATTCAAAAAAGCGTAGGCCTCGGGCAATTTGGCGAATAAAAAACTACTCGAATAAAGGGCAGAATTAAGACAGATATACATTAAACTAAAGATATTAAGCATAACAAACATTTTGTTCTTGGATATAATTTTCTTTTGATTGAGTTATTAATATCTTATTGATATAAGATAAAAATGAAGAAAGTAAGGTAGACAAAAAAAACTTCTTGGAACCAACCCAATCAAAACACAAATCCTTCACTTCTCACACGAGAATTGAAGAAATCATACTTTCATACAATATCTTAATTGAATTCTATGTAATGATCAATAAATTAAGTTGTATTTTACACCTACACGTGTCAAAATCCTAACACTAAAACCAAAATCGAATTTTAGGGCTTTGGACTGGAATTGACGAACAGCCAATACCAATGGTACTCTTTATTAGTACCAAATCGAAATTGAAATGGGGCGTCGCCAAGTGGTAAGGCAACGGGTTTTGGTCCCGGTATTCGGAGGTTCGAATCCTTCCGTCCCAGACCGGCCAGAAGAAAAATTTTCAATTCCCCTTTTGAGCAACCCTCTTAAGTATATATATTGATAAAATATACGTGTACGTCTTTTTTCTAATAAAAATAAAAATAAAAAAAATTCTTTTCTCAACCAGATCTTTTTTCATTTTCACAAATTGAATCGAATTCAAATAATATGAACTGAATGCATTTGTGTTCCCCGCTTGCGGGGAACATCGATCACAAGAGTTTGAATTAAAAAACGTTGGATGGGCGTTTTTGCGTATGCCCCCCTCTTTCATTCACTTTCATATTTAAGCGAGTTTCGTAGAAAAATCTTACGCCCCCCTCGAGTTGAATTTTCAAAGATCCATTCTAAATCGAAATGCGAAAGCCTACCCATTCCTATCTTTTTACAGTCCCAATTATTCTCTTTTCATTTCGGAAGTCTAAACAAGAGGGTATTCCTGGTACTGATTGAATTCGGGATTAAGTCTCTTAAGTAAGACTAGGTTAGATTAAAATAAAAAACAACAAATTAGAAAGGAAACAATGACTTAATCTGGGCCCTTTTGTCTTTGTATCTATACAAAATAGTCTAGCATCCCGTAAAATGGGATCTTTTTTTTTTTTTTATTTATTTAGAATTCCCACAGAAAGAATTCGGGGTGGGAGTAGATAAGAGTTAGTGAGCAATGAAAGATACCGATTTGAATATCGGTGTCGGTCCAAATCTCATTAACCAGTAATCCCGCTCCATAAGGAATGGAGGCTCTTTGATTCTAACCCAAATTTTTGGGTATTTTTTCTTGGGCTTTTTTTATTTTTTTAAATGAATACTTGTAAATCTCTGGAATAACAATTGAGACGGAGGTGATTCATATAGTCTATTTACTTTATTTTTTATTTTGATTTTGAATTTGGGGAAAGATTATTGAATCTGAAGCCCAAGCCAAAGAAACGGCGCATAATTTGAGGAAAGGCTTATATGCATGGATTGCTATCCTTCTATTTCAGAGATAATGTCCTTTTGCTTTTTTAAGATTTGTGAGCCCTTATCTTCCTGTTAAATATTTAACATACAATATACATAATTACTTCCAACGAAAATTGTTCAGTCTAATCTGATAGATACAGAAATCACCCATTTTTGTAATTCTGATTTGTTCTTTCATTTCAGGATTCCGGATGAACGACTAACAACCTAAATATTCCCTTCATATACAAAGAAAAAGGCTGTGTATCGACCGAAGCAATGACTATTCATGATTCCATACTGGAATCAATTACATACCGGTTCCAAACTAAAGAAATGTTAATGTTATGGTAAAACTTCGTTTGAAACGATGTGGTAGAAAGCAACGTGCGGCTTGAAGGACATGATCCGCTGTGGATTTGTTTTTTACATCCACCGTTTTCGATTTTATATGAATGGGCTCTTGGCTCGACATTTTTTCTTATGTTCTATTAGAATCCTCAAGTTTTTTTGGGGGGGTAATGGAACTAGTACAGGATGGAGCTCGAGTATAAAGTATTTATTCATTTCTCAGGGGCAAGGATCTAGGGTTAATACCAATCAATAAGTTGGAAAAAACTTCGTAAGTCAATTTTCGATATAGAAATCGAAAGGATCTGATTCGAGCAATTTTGAAATCCAAAAGCAAGGGGAAAATTTGTTGGAATTGGGAAAACTTTTTCTACCAAAAGTGTATCCTATAGGAATCAATTGTTCGTATGATTTTTAAATCAAAAAGGGGGTGTGTTGCTGCCATTTTTTAAAATCAAAAACGTTAAAGATCGCCGAAGTAATGTCTAAACCTAATGATTCAAAGCAAAGATAAAGGATCCTGGAACAAGGAAATACCATTTTTCAATTGTCTCAACAATTTAATCCAATACAAAAATCGATTCGATTCGAAACGAGACAAACAAAAAAGGGGCTTGAGACCGCTCAAAAAAGGAATGCCTAAGGATTTTCGGCTGGGCTTTGAAACTTATCTAACTTGAGTTATGAGAGTACGAATTCTTTTTTTGTTTCTTTTGAAAATGAAAAAGAAACAAAAAAAAAGAATAACTTCAATCTCTAATTGATTTGATTATTTTATTATTTTATAGATCTATTTGACATTCTAATTCTATACATAGACATAACTATCACTTCTAACCATTTTGTTTTTCTCGAGCCGTACGAGGAGAAAACTTCTTATACGTTTCTAGGGGGGGGTACTGTTCATCTATATCTATCCCAATGAGCCGTTTATCGAATCGTTGCAATTGATGGTCGATCCCGAAGAGAAGGAAGAGATATTCGGAAAGTGGGTTTTTATGATCCGATAAATAATCAAACCCATTTAAATGTTCCTGCTATTCTATATTTCCTTGCCAAGGGCGCTCAACCTACAGGAACCATTCATGATATTTCACAGAAAGCAGGGGTTTTTACAGAACTTAGTCTTAATCAAACGAAATTTTATTAAGGAATAGAACAAAAAAAGAGGGTGTGGATGCGCTTTATCTAGTTTTGTATAATTTTTTCTTTACTATCCCCCCTTTTGTTCTATTCAGACCTATTTCTTTTCGGTTTTTTTTTTTCAAGTCTTTCTCTAAAAAAGTATTCTTAAAGTTTTTTATTTATCTAATTCTTTAGATATTAGTTATAAATTTCCATATTTCTTATATCTATTTATTAATATATAATTTGATTTGTTATTTTATAATTTGATTTGTTATTTGGATTTGAATTCAATTTAATAAATAACCAATTATAATAAATAACCAATTAACTCTTTTTTAACTCTTTTTGTTTTTGTCATTGTATTTTTTTGAGTATTTTCTCAATCTTGCTATTCAATATTCAATGTCATATTGACAATAGTGTATTGAACAAATATAATTTGATCATGGATAAATGGGCCCATTTATCTCCGTTCCATAGGTTTGGTTGTCTTTTTTTTTATGTTCAGAATCGATTAGAATTTTTTTTGATTCGAGTTCTTGCTAATTTCATTTTTTGATTCCGTTGTGAAATTCCATTTTTTTTTTTTTTTTTTTTTTTATTTATTTTTATTCCGATTCTATCTACCCATTCGAATTATTTGGGTTGCTAACTCAACGGTAGAGTACTCGGCTTTTAAGTACGGCTAGCATCTTTTACACATTTCTATGAAGAAAAGAATTCGTCCAAATCTTCGGGAGAGTTTGTAAGACCGCGACTGATCCTGAAAGGAATGAATGGAAAAAACAGCATGTCGTATCAATGGATAATTTTGAGAAGATTTTATTCTTGTTCAATCGCTATAAAACCAAGTTTGAATTCTTGGCGCGGAACAAAATCAATTTAATTAAGAGTTGGGTCGAGTGAATAAATGGATAGAGCCCTAGGGTTCCAATTATAGGGAAACAAAAAGTAACGAGCTTCAGTTCTTAATTTGAATGATTATCCGATCTAATTAAACGTTAAAAATATATTAGTTCCTAACGCGGATAAAGGCTTTCCCATGAGGGGATTATCGATTTATTTAATGAGTCCTAAGTATTAGCGAGTCCCTATTATGGGTTGTAACTGAATGTGTAGAAGGAGCAGTATATTGATAAATAGAGTTGTTTTTTCCAAAATCAAAAGAGCGATTGGAGTGAAAAAATAAAGGGTTTCTAACCACTTTGTTATACTATAACAAACATAAACCTATTAAATTAACTCGAAATGAGAGGATAGAAAATCCAGTGATGAGTCTACCCATTTTCAAGGTATCTACTTTTTTTACTACAATACTTTGTTTTCACCGTATCGCACTATGTATTGTTTGATCGCTCACAAAATCCCTTGCCTTTATTTTTAATCGAATTTCAAATGGAGGAATTTCAAGTAGATTTCGAACTAGATAGATCTCAACAACACGATTTCCTATACCCACTTCTTTTTCGGGAGTATATTTATGTACTTGCTCATGATCATGGTTTAAATAGCTCGATGATGTCATTGGAAGGTGGGTTTTATGACAATAAATCTAGTTCGCTAAGTGTGAAACGGTTAATTACTAGAATGTATCAACGGATTAATTTGAGTATTGCTGCTAATGATTCGAATCAAAATCCAATTTTTGGGCACAACAATAAGTTGTATTCTCAAATTATATCAGAGGTATTTGCTGCCGTGGTGGAAATTCCATTTTCCCTACGGTTGGTAGCTTTTTTAGGAGGGAAAGAAATTGAAAAATCGCCTAATTTCCAATCAATTCATTCAATATTTCCTTTTTTCGAGGATAAATTGTCCCATTTAAATTATGTGTTAGATGTACGAATACCCCACCCCATTTGTCCCGAAATCTTGGTTCAAACCCTTCGTGACTGGGTAAAGGATGCCTCTTCTTTACATTTATTACGGTTCTTTCTCCACGAGTATTTTAATTCGAACAGTCTTATTACTCCAAAGAACTCTATTTCTGTTTTTTTAAATTTCAAAAGTAATCCAAGATTGTTATTGTTTCTATATAATTCTCATGTATATGAATATGAATCCATCCTCTTTTTTCTCTGTAACCACTCGTCTCATTTACAATCAACATCCTCTCGAGTCCTCGTTGAGCGAACGTATTTCTATGGAAAAGTCGAACATCTTGTCGAAGTCTTTGCTAAAGATTTTCAGGACATCTTAGGGTTGTTCAAGGATCCTTTCATGCATTATGTTAGATATCACGGAAAATCCATTTTGGCTTCAAAGGATACGCCTCTTCTGATGAATAAATGGAAATATTACCTTGTCAGTTTATGGCAATGGCATTTTCACGTGTCTTCTCAACCAGGAAGGGTTCAGCTAAACCACTTACACTTAGGCAAGTACGCTATTAACCTTATGGGCTATCTTTCCGGTGTGCGACTAAATTCTTTGTTGGTACGTAGTCAAATGCTAGAAAATTCATTTCTAATAGGTAATTCCATGAAGAAGGTCGATACGACCGTTCCAATTATTCATCTGATTGGATCATTGACTAAGGCGCGGTTTTGTAATGCATTAGGGCATCCTATCAGTAAGTCGACCTGGGCCGATTTCTCTGATTCTCATCTTATCGACCGATTTGTGCGTATATGCAGAAATCTTTCGCATTAT